CGAGGTATTTGTGCAAATAGGTATAATACATGGAATCGAAGAAATTATCCAGATGAAAGAATTGACGATAATAGCTATACGTATACGAAAGAACCCCTTTTTTGTAATTCCTATGATGCAATTGGAGCTTATCGGCAGAAAAGAATCAATTTAGATAGTCCGTTGTGGCTTCGGTGGCGATTAGATCAACGCCTTATTGCTTCAAGGGAAGCTCCCATCGAAGTTCACTATGAATCTTTGGGTACCTCTCATGAGATTTATGGGCATTATCTAATAGTACGAAGTGTAAAAAAAGAAATTCTTTCTATATACATTCGAACCACCGTGGGCCATATTTCTCTTTATCGAGAAATCGAAGAAGCTATACAAGGGTTTTGCCGGGCCTGCTCATATGGTACCTAATCATCTGGTGTCTAAACTAAGTAATTCTACGACTCCTTGGGCCTTTCCGGTTCAAGTATGACCACCATTGCTGACCTTTCTACGCGAATCAAGATCGAGAAAAGGAAGTTTTCCACTCATTGACTAAAATCCATTGGCGAATCCTACTCAGCGGAATACGGAGGTACTTATGGCAGAACGGGTGAGTCTGGTCTTTCACAATAAAATGATAGATGGAACTGCCATTAAACGACTTATTAGCAGGTTAATAGATCACTTCGGAATGGCATATACATCCCACATCCTGGATCAAGTAAAGACCCTGGGGTTCCAGCAAGCCACTGCTACATCTATTTCATTAGGCATTGATGATCTTTTAACGATACCTTCTAAGCGATGGCTAGTCCAAGATGCTGAACAACAAAGTTTTATTTTGGAAAAACACTATCATTATGGGAATGTACACGCGATAGAAAAACTACGACAATCCATTGAGATATGGTATGCTACAAGTGAATATTTGCGACAAGAAATGAATCCTAATTTTAGGATGACTGAGCCTTTTAATCCAGTCCATATAATGTCTTTTTCGGGGGCTAGAGGAAATGCATCTCAAGTACACCAATTGGTGGGTATGAGAGGATTAATGTCTGATCCCCAAGGGCAAATGATTGATTTACCCATTCAAAGTAATTTACGCGAAGGGCTTTCTTTAACAGAATATATCATTTCTTGCTATGGAGCCCGCAAGGGGGTTGTCGATACCGCTGTCCGAACATCAGATGCTGGATATCTTACGCGCAGACTTGTTGAAGTAGTTCAACACATTATTGTACGTAGAACAGATTGTGGCACTGTCCGAGGAATTTCTGTGAGTCCTCAAAATCAAAATAGGATGATGTCGGAAAGGGTTTTTAGCCAAACATTAATTGGTCGTGTATTAGCGGACGATATATATATGGGCCAGCGATCCATTGCCATTAGAAATCAAGATATTGGGATTGGACTTGTCAATCGACTCATAACCCTTCGAACACAAGCAATATCTATTCGAACCCCCTTTACTTGTAGGAGTACATCGTGGATCTGTCGATTATGTTATGGTCGGAGTCCGACTCATGGTGACCTGGTTGAATTGGGGGAAGCCGTAGGTATTATTGCGGGTCAATCTATTGGAGAACCAGGGACTCAACTAACATTAAGAACTTTTCATACCGGCGGCGTATTTACGGGGGGCACTGCAGAACATGTACGAGCCCCTTCTAATGGTAAAATCAAATTCAATGAGGATTTGGTTCATCCCACGCGCACACGTCACGGGCATCCGGCTTTTCTATGTTCTATAGATTTGGATGTAATTATTGAGGGTGAAGATATTATGCACAATGTGACTATTCCACCAAAAAGTTTTCTTTTAGTTCAAAATGATCAATATGTCGAATCAGAACAAGTGATTGCTGAGATTCGGGCGGGAGCATACACTTTGAATTTTAAAGAGAGGGTTCGAAAACATATTTATTCTGATTCAGAGGGAGAAATGCACTGGAGTACTGATGTGTACCATGCACCCGAATTTACATATAGTAATGTCCACCTCTTGCCAAAAACAAGCCATTTATGGATATTGTCGGGGGGTTCACGCAGATCTAGTGTAGTTTCTTTTTCACTCCACAAGGATCAAGATCAAATGAATATTCATTCTCTTTCTGTCGAACGAAGAGAGATTTCTAGCCTCTCGCTCTCAGTGAATAATGATCAAACGGGACACAAATTTTTTAGTTCTGATTTTTCTGCTAAAAAAAAAGGTCGAATTCTTGAGATGTCTGATTATTCGGGATTTAATAGAATCATAAGTACTGGTCATTGTAATCTCATCCATCCTGCAATTCTCCACGCAAATTCGGATTTATTGGCAAAAAGGCAAAGAAATGGATTTCTTATTCCATTCCACTCGATTCAAGAGCAAGAGAAAGAGCTAATGCCCCATTCAGGTATCTCGATTGAAATACCCGTAAGGGGTATTTTCCGTAGAAATAGTATTCTTGCTTATTTCGACGATCCTCGATACAGAAGAAAGAGTTCCGGAATTACTAAATGGGGGACTCTGGGGGCGCATTCAATCGTTAAAAAAGAGGACTTGATTGAGTATCGAGGACTCAAAAAAATTAAGCCAAAATACCAAATGAAAATAGATCGCCTTTTTTTCATTCCGGAGGAAGTGCATATTTTTCCCGAATCTTCTTACCTAATGGTACGGAATAATAGTATCATTGGAGTAGACACACAAATCACTTTAAATATACGAAGCCGGGTGGGCGGATTGGTCCGAATGGAGAGAAAAAGGGGAGGGGTTGAACTAAAAATATTTTCGGGAGATATCCATTTTCCCGGAGAGATAGATAAGATATCCCGACACAGTGGCATCCTGATACCGCCAGAAAGTGAAAAAACAAAACTTAAGGAAGCCACTAAGGAATCAAAAAAATTGAAAAAGTGGATCTATGTTCAACGGATCACACCTACAAAGAAAAAGTCTTTTGTTTTGGTTCGACCCGTAGTCACATATGAAATAGCGAACGGTATAAATTTAGCAACACTCTTTCCCCAGGATCCGCTGCGGGAAAAGGATAATATGCAATTTCGAGTTGTCAATTATGTCCTTTATGGGAAGGGCAAAGCCGCTGGGGGAATTTCTGATACAAGTCTTCAATTAGTTCGGACGTGTTTAGTGTTGAATTGGGACCAAGACAACAAAAGTTCTTCCGTCGAAGAGGTTTGTGCTTCCTTTGTTGAAGTACGTACAAATGGTCTGATTCGAAATTTCCTAAGAATCAACTTAGTGAAATCCAATATTTCGTATCTCAGAAAAAGGGATCATCCGTCGGGTTCAGGATTAATTTCTGATAATGGTTCAGCTCGCACCAATAGCAATCCGTTTTATTCCGTGTTTGGCAAGGCAGGGGTTGAACAATCGCTTAGACAAAATCAAGGAACTATTCGTACGTTGTTGAATAAAAATAAGGAATGCCAAGTTTTGATAATTTTATCATCATCTAATTATTTTCGAATGGGTCCATTGAACGATGTAAAATATCACAATGTGATAAAACAATCAATTCCAATTCAAAAAGATTCGCTAACTCCAATTAAGACTTCGTTGGGACCCTTAGGAACATTCCTTCAAATTGCGAATTTTTATTCATTTTACTATTTAATAACTCATAATCATATCTCGGTAACTAAATATTTGAAACTTGACAATTTAAAACAGCCTTTTCAAGTACTTAAATATTATTTAATGGACGAAACCGGGGAAATTTATAATCCTGATACAGATAGTAAGATCCTTTTGAATCCATTTAATTTGAATTGGTATTTTCTCCAGCCTAATTATTGTGAGGAAATGTCCCCGATAATTAGTCTTGGGCAGTTTCTTTGTGAAAATGTACGTATAACCAAAAGGGGACCATACCTAAAATCCGGTCAAGTTTTAATTGTTCAAGTTAACTCTGTAGTAATACGATCAGCTAAGCCTTATTTGGCTACTCCTGGAGCAACTGTTCATGGGCATTATGGAGCAATCCTTTACGAAGGGGATACATTAGTTACATTTATATATGAAAAATCGAGATCTGGTGATATAACGCAGGGTCTTCCAAAAGTAGAACAGGTGTTAGAAGTGCGTTCGCTTGATTCAATATCGATGAACCTAGAAAAGAGAGTTGAGGGTTGGAACGCGAGTATAACAAGAATTCTTGGGATTCCCTGGGGATTCTTGATTGGTGCTGAGCTAACTATAGTGCAAAGTCGTATCTCTTTGGTTAATAAGATCCAAAAGGTTTATCGATCGCAGGGGGTGCAGATCCATAATAGGCATATAGAAATTATTGTACGTCAAATAACATCAAAAGTTTTAGTTTCCGAAGATGGAATGTCTAATATTTTTTTACCCGGCGAACTGATTGGATTGTTACGAGCGGAACGAATGGGGCGCGCTTTGGAAGAAGTGATCTGTTATCGAGCTATCTTATTGGGAATAACGAGAGCGTCTCTGAATACTCAAAGTTTTATATCCGAAGCAAGTTTTCAAGAAACCACGCGAGTTTTAGCAAAAGCTGCTCTCCGAGGTCGTATCGATTGGTTGAAAGGCCTGAAAGAAAACGTTGTTCTGGGGGGGATAATACCAGTCGGTACCGGATTCAAAGGATTAGTCCACTGTTCAAGGCAGCATAACAACATTCTTTTGGAAAGACAAAAAGGGAATTTATTCGGGGGGGAAATGAGAGATATTTTCTTACACCACAGAGAATTATTTGACTCGTGCATTTCAACGACTTTCCATGATACATCAGAGCACAATTGCTTAGAGGGTTTAATGAGTCCTAGGAGCGAATTCTTTTAACTATTTGTGATCATTTTTGTGATCATTTGATTTTTTAATGGTACGAAAAGAAAGATAATAATGAATAGAACGAAGGATAATAATGAATAGAAAGTAATGAATGGCCTGGGTCGTGTATCAATGGTCACTCTCTGGTAGAAGAGAAGGTTCCCTCGGAACAATTATTTATTTCAGGGCGCCTCGTCTCTTAAAAGAAGTGGGGGAGAAATGGCAAGAAGGTATTGGAACATCCATTTGGAAGAGATGATGGAAGCGGGAATTCATTTTGGTCATGGTACTCGGAAATGGAATCCTAGAATGGCACCTTATATATCTGCAAAACATAAAGGTATTCATATTACAAATCTGACTCGAACTGCTCGGTTTTTATCAGAAGCTTGTGATTTAGTTTTTGATGCAGCAAGTAGGGGAAAACAATTCTTAATTGTTGGTACTAAAAATAAAGCAGCTGATTTAGTCGCGCGAGCTGCAATAAGGGCTCGGTGCCATTATGTTAATCAAAAATGGCTCGGCGGTATGTTAACCAATTGGTCCACTACAGAAACGCGACTTCACAAGTTCAGGGATTTGAGAACGGAACAAAAAGGGGGGAGACTCGACAGTCTTCCCAAAAGGGATGCCGCTATTTTGAAGAGACAATTATCGCGTCTGCAAACGTATCTGGGCGGGATTAAATATATGACGAGGGTACCCGATATTGTAATCGTCGTTGATCAGCAAGAAGAATATACGGCTCTTCGAGAATGTATCACTTTGGGAATTCCAACAATTTGTTTAATCGATACAAATTGTGACCCCGATCTCGCAGATATTTCGATTCCAGCAAACGATGACGCTATAGCCTCAATCCGATTAATTCTTAACAAATTAGTATTCGCAATTTGTGAGGGTCGCTCTAGCTATATACGAAATCCTTGATTAATAATAAGATAAATAAATTATTTTGGTAACTCCATAGATTTATGGATTGGGTACTATTCCTGAATTGCACAAAAGAAAAGAGACAAACCTGGTGGATATTATGCAATTAGCAGATATTCAAAATATACAATTCAAGTAGACAAGTCGAAAAGAAGATGGTTGAATCAAAATAATTCTTTTTAAATTTCTATTTCGGTCAGAGGGCAATATGAATGTTCTATCATGTTCCATGAATACACTAAGGGGGTTATACGATATATCCGGTGTGGAAGTAGGCCAACATTTCTATTGGCAAATAGGTGGGTTCCAGGTCCATGCCCAAGTACTTATTACTTCTTGGGTTGTAATTGCTATCTTATTAGGTTCAGCCTTTATAGCCGTTCGGAATCCACAAACCGTTCCGACTGCCACTCAAAATTTCTTCGAATATGTCCTTGAATTCATTCGAGACGTGAGCAAAACTCAGATTGGAGAAGAATATGGCCCATGGGTTCCCTTTATTGGAACTCTGTTTCTTTTTATTTTTGTTTCTAATTGGTCAGGTGCTCTTTTACCTTGGAAAATCATAGAGTTACCTCATGGGGAGTTAGCCGCACCCACGAATGATATAAATACTACCGTTGCTTTAGCTTTGCTCACGTCAATAGCATACTTCTATGCGGGTCTTTCCAAAAAGGGATTAGGCTATTTCAGTAAATACATTCAACCGACTCCAATTCTTTTACCCATTAACATTTTAGAAGATTTCACAAAACCTCTATCACTTAGTTTTCGACTTTTTGGGAATATATTAGCCGATGAATTAGTAGTTGTTGTTCTTGTTTCTTTAGTACCTTTAGTGGTTCCTATACCCGTCATGTTCCTTGGATTATTTACAAGCGGTATTCAAGCTCTTATTTTTGCAACTTTAGCTGCGGCTTATATAGGCGAATCTATGGAGGGACATCATTGACTCGTTTTCGAAATAGTCTTTTTTTGTAGCTTAGAACAAAGGCAATGGATGCGTAACTCAAGATAATCTACTTATACTTCTACTTAGGAAAAATACATATCCAAACATAAATCTACAAATACCGCATATACGATCAAGAGTCGTAGAAAAAAAATTACGATATTGGGGAATTGTAGGAAAGAGATCTAAAGGATCTTTTTCCTCAAATTCCTCTTTGGCCTTATTATATCATCCCCCCCTCTCCCCGCCAATTAATATTTTCTTTATATTGTTTTGTTCATTTTTGTTCATTCAATTCGAATAGCAAATACCAAGAGTGATAAGTTGAATAAAAATTCTTATAGTATCACAGGCGGGTGATTAAAAAAAAAGAAAAGAAAGATGCTTTATAAAATAATTCCCCTTTTAGTTGATTTTAGTCAATTCTTCAATTCAACGATTGACCAAAAGAGAATATTAATATAATAAATTGCATGGCCGTACCTCAATCAAATACTGATATTTAGTTCTATGCAATGATTCGCCCCAATGAATTCGTCTATTTCGATTGTAGCCTGGTGGATAATGATAACGAAAAGGAATAGAAAAAAAAAAAAAGAGATTTATAAAAAACGGGGTGATTCGGCGAGGGGTACATAATTAGGTATATGGAATCAAATGCCAACTCTTGTGTATTTTTTGAGTTTTAAAAGGGGTTCGAGAATACGATTGACTTTAAGATACGAATACTTGGAGTCTAAGATATTAATAGTTGGTTTACGTTCTGTAAGAAAGACATGTATATGGGATATTAGATATTGCTAGTTATATATGAACTAAAGATATATCTAATCCACCCTACTCTTGTGATTATTGTGAATTTCGATAGGGATTCTAATAGAAATTTAGAAATTGTTCGATTTCGTCTTTGCTTTGATGCTTTGACTGGGAATTGAATCAATAAAAATAAAGAGATGAAAGAAAGAAAACGAACGAAGAATTCAAAAAAGGGTTCCGAAAAAAGAAATGGAAGAACAAAAGTCGTATGGATTTACAAAAATCCTGTGTTGTGCCTGTGGATCGAAACTAAAAAAGAGATATCTAAAAAGTTTTGATGGTTCAATAATAATATTATTATTACGCCAATTGGGAGTTCTTAGTTACTTCGGCTGGGCGAATCCTAGTGACGGAATAATTAAGTCATAATTTATTGGACGATTGTATCATTAACGATTTCTTTAGTTTTTCTTTATTTTAGTGCGAGGGACTTATCATGAATCCACTGATTTCTGCCGCTTCCGTTATTGCTGCTGGGTTGGCTGTTGGGCTTGCTTCTATTGGACCTGGAGTTGGTCAAGGTACTGCTGCGGGCCAGGCAGTAGAAGGGATCGCGAGACAGCCCGAGGCAGAGGGAAAAATACGAGGTACTTTATTGCTTAGTCTGGCTTTTATGGAAGCTTTAACAATTTATGGGCTGGTTGTAGCATTAGCACTTTTATTTGCGAATCCTTTTGTTTAATCCTAGAAATAGGAAGGGCAATTTACTTATTTTTTTTCTCTTATTTATTATATCCGTGTTTCTGGCTTTTTTGAATTCTATCAAGATTTAACTCCTCCAATTGGAAGGACTGATTTGAGGATGGGGAATTAGGATAGGCATACCAGTTCGCCTTTTTCTTTCCCTTTCTTAGTCTAAAGGAAACCCTCTTTTTAAGTGATGCTGCAACAAACGAGGGGTTTTGCAATGGACAGGAGTCCCGGCCCCTAATACTAATAAGTATCCCTCTTATCGGGAATCCCCAATTGCCAATTCAAAGAAAGGATTTCGAAATCTAATTTTTGACCCTGTTTCGAAATAGGTAAATTACTAAAAAAACAAATAAATTAAATAAATATATATTACGTAGAAAAAAAAAAAGAACTGCGTTCTTTTTTTTTTTTTAGTCTATCTAAAAGAGGAGATCATATGAAAAATGTAACCGATTCTTTCGTTTCTTTGGTTAACTGGCCATTCGCCGGGAGTTTCGGGCTTAATACCGATATTTTAGCAACAAATCCAATAAATCTAAGTGTAGTGCTTGGTGTATTGATCTTTTTTGGAAAGGGAGTGTGTGCGAGTTGTTTATTTCAAGAATAGGCTGGACCCAACCAGCTGCACTTTTTTTCGTTATAACTAGGACCAAAGGGAAAAGGGTGCATGATTCCGCGAATTACTTCTGAATAAATTTCAAATCATATTTAAGAACCATAGCATTTCGTGATTTGTTGGTAAATCTATTTTGATTCTCTATCAACCAAACCAATAATGTGGGACCATTAACATGGTTAAAGCTAAAGTTTGAAGTCCAGACACAGCACGGTACTCTTTCTACTACTATGTTTTACTATAGAATAGAAATGTTTTCAAAATGAATAATTAATAAATGAATAATTAATAATAATTATTGGACTTTTTTTTTTCGATATAAAACACTCATGTTGATAAAAAGATTTGAGCCTTTTATTGGTATTGGAAATTTGATTGGAAAATATTGGAAAAATAGGTATTTCAACCAACCCTTATTTATGCTGAATCGATGACCTCCATATAAAGTAAGAAGAATTCTTTGGATTTGAAGAAAAAAAGAAACAACTTTGCTGACAATTATATATTTTGATTTGGTCAGAAGAGTCCTCCGAATATTCTGTTCTTGGATTAGGGATCAGTCGCAAGATTCATTTTGGAATATGAATAGAGAAGAGAGGGAGAGGATAGGCTCATTACATTAAAAAAAGATATGGGAACCCCCCCCATACATAAGTAGTTGACGTAATTGAGTGGGAGAGCCAAATGAATCGAAAAATTCATGTTTGGTTCGGGAAGGGATCATCGAAGTTTTGAGATGAATGGAAAGATAATCTACTTTCATTAAGTGATTTATTAGATAATCGCAAACTGAGGATTTTGAATAGTATTCGAAATTCAGAAGAACTGCAGAGAGGGGCCATTGAACGGCTGGAAAAAGCCCGGGCCCGGTTACGAAAAATAGAAATAGAAGCAGATCAGTTTCGAGTGAATGGATACTCGGAGATAGAACGAGAAAAATTCAATTTGATTAATTCAACTTATAAGACTTTGGATCAATTAGAAAATTACAAAAATGAAACCATTCATTTTGAACAACAAAGAGCAATTAATCAAGTCCGACAACGGGTTTTCCAACAAGCTTTACAAGGAGCCCTCGGAACTCTGAATAGTTGTTTGAACAAGGAGTTACATTTACGTACCATTAGTGCCAATATTGGCATGTTTGGAGCGATGAAAGAAATAACTGATTAGTCCTTTTACTGTAGGCACATTATTTTTTTTTTTTTTTTGAAGAAAA